AGTACTTGGGGTAGTTATTGTGCTTAAATCATTTTTATGGTTCAATTTCTTGGAAATTATATGAATAATAAAGAAACTACATGAAAGGAAGATTAATGACTCGTATAAATTACTTAACGGAAAATGTCCTGAAGAAATCCAACGAGAAACTAATAATCCTGTTATAGAGAAAAAGGTGGCTATCATCCCTTTTTCCGATGAATCACGTAATCCTACGATTTCGTAGACTAATAAGTTCATGAAATGAATCGTAATCACAATTGAAATGATCGAAAAAGAGATATGAGTTAATATATGTTCTAAAGTCACAAATATCATAAAAAAAGGTGTCCCATTACAGAATTGAAATCAGAAATTGAATACATTATAGGATACATTGTGTCTCTTTTATAGGATGCCGCCACTCGGACTCGAACCGAGATGCTCTAGCACTGCTTCCTAAGAGCAGCGTGTCTACCGATTTCACCATGGCGGCTTACTTGAAATAATAATATTCATTTCATGTTGAATCGTCAAGAATCAAGGATTCAATATAGTTTAGGAAACATTAGAATCGATGAAAAAAGACTCGTTTAAATTCATATTTGAATCTTCAATAAAATAATCCTTAGTTAGTATCGTCCTAGGTTCAGTTTTAACAATCAACTTTCACGTACTATAAACTAAGTTCCCCCGATACAGTTGAAATTTCGATAGTTTTGCTCTCAGTATAGGTATAGAATTAAGAATTGTCCTTTTTCTTTCTATTTTTTTGATGATTTGTTTTTCATTTATCCGATTTCATCGGATAAATGAAAAAGATTGATTTTTTTTTTCATTGAAAAAAAAATCAAATAACTAAGATCTCATATGTATTACAATTTCATCACTAAATCCATTTGGAATTTTTCTAACGATTCCGATACTTTAGTATCATTAAGTATTAATACTCTTCATTGTGTATATGTATATAATATAAATAAGGTAACATTTACCAAACCAATTAAGTTTTAGGTTAGGCATATAACAAAATAAAAGAGTTTAAATTTCTATGACAATTGTACTATTCACAATAGAAAATCTTAATCCTATTTTTCTATTGTGAAAAGTTAATGGATAGGGAAAAAATACTATTCTTAATAAGAACCCAATATACAGAAAACTCTTATTCTACATACCACAGCAGCTAGTTCTAACTAATATTGAGTAGTTCAATACATTAATTAATGTGAATCGTTCATCTTAAAAAATTTTCAGTTCTTCGGGCTATGTCAATTCCAATTATCCCAAGACTTTATTATTTGTTTGTCGCACAAAAAAACTTTTTGAATGTCCGGTAGAAACCGATTTCGCTAAAGAAAAAGCTTTTACTGCAGTTAAATATCCTTTTTTCTTCCAAATATTCCTACGAATATGTTTTTTTGACATAGAAATACATTTTTTGGGAACTGCCATTCAAAAAAGGGTTACTCATTTTTATTTATCGTTGTATGTGAAAGACATGTATTGTTCGGAATAGATCGTTTTTTTTAATCATTATCTATACTTTATTCTGTGAATAATAGTTTTTTTTAACTTTCAACATTTAACATAAAAAAACAAATAACATAAAATACAAATAACATAAAATAAAAAATAATATATATATATATATTATTATTATTATATATATATATTATATATATATAATATATAATTTATTTTTTTTTTTTTCATTATTTTTGTTTATTGTTCTTTTCGAAAGAGATAAGAATTGGTGAATCGGAAACAATTATTAATTATAAAAAAAATCTCAATTTGTTTGTTTTCTTATGGAACATACATATCAATATGCATGGATAATACCTTTTCTTCCACTTACAGTTACTATGTCAATAGGATTTGGACTTATACTTATTCCGACAGCAACAAAAAATATTCGTCGTATATGGGTTTTTCCTAGTATTTTTCTGTTAAGTATAGCTATGGGATTTTCGGCCAATCTGTCTATTCAACAAATAAATGGAAGTTTTATTTATCAATATCTATGGTCTTGGACCATAGATATTGATTTTTCCTTAGAGTTTGGATATTTGATCGATCCACTTACTTCTATTATGTCAATACTAATTACTACTGTTGGAGTCATGATTCTTATTTATAGTGACAATTATATGTCTCACGACCAAGGATATTTGAGATTTTTTGCTTATATGAGTTTTTCCAATACTTCCATGTTGGGATTAGTTACTAGTTCTAATTTGATACAAATTCATATTTTTTGGGAACTAGTGGGAATGTGTTCATATTTATTAATAGGGTTTTGGTTCACACGACCGATTGCCGCAAGTGCTTGTCAAAAAGCTTTTGTAACTAATCGTGTAGGAGATTTTGGTTTATTATTAGGAATCTTAGGTCTTTATTGGATAACAGGTAGTTTGGAATTTCGGGATTTGTTCGAAATAGCTAATAACTTGATCCATAATAATGGGGTCAGTTCCTTATTTGCTACTTTGTGTGCCTCTTTATTATTTGTCGGTGCAGTTGCTAAATCTGCACAATTCCCCCTCCACGTATGGTTACCTGATGCCATGGAAGGACCTACTCCTATCTCGGCCCTTATACACGCTGCTACTATGGTAGCAGCAGGAATTTTTCTTGTAGCTCGGCTTATTCCTCTTTTCATAGACATACCTTATATAATGAATTTCATTTCTTTAACAGGTGTAATAACAGTACTATTAGGAGCTACTTTTTCTCTTGCTCAAAGAGACATTAAAAGAAGTTTAGCCTATTCTACAATGTCTCAATTAGGTTATATTATGTTAGCTCTAGGTATAGGTTCTTATCGAGCGGCTTTATTCCATTTGATCACTCATGCCTATTCTAAAGCTTTATTGTTTTTGGGATCTGGATCTATTATTCATTCAATGGAACCTATTGTTGGATATTCACCAGAAAAAAGTCAGAATATGGTTCTTATGGGTGGTTTAACAAGATATGTTCCAATTACAAGAACTACTTTTTTATTAGGTACACTTTCTCTTTGTGGTATTCCACCTCTTGCTTGTTTTTGGTCCAAAGATGAAATTCTTAATGATACTTGGTTATATTCACCAATTTTTGCAATAATACCTTGTTTCACAATAGGATTAACCGCATTTTATATGTTTCGGGTATATTTACTTACCTTTGATGGGTATTTGCGTGTTTATTTTCAAAATCACAGTAGCACTAAAAATAATTTGTTCTATTCAATATCTCTATGGGGAAAAGAAGCACCAAAAACAGTCAATAAAAATTTACTTTTATCAACAATGAATAAAAAGGTTTACTTTTTTTCAAAAGATACATATAAAATCATTGATAATGATAAGATACGATACTTTAGTACTTACTTTGGAAAAAAATATACTTCCATGTATCCTCATGAATCAGACAATACTATGCTATTTCCTCTGCTTGTATTGGTACTATTTACTTTGTTCGTTGGATCAATAGGAATTTCTTTTGATCAAGGAGTAATGGATTTTGATATATTATCGAAATGGTTAACCCCATCCCAAAATCTTTTCCATCCAAATTCGAATTATTCTGTGAATTGGTATGAATTTTTTACAAATTCAATTTTTTCAGTAAGTATAGCCATTTTAGGATTATTCATAGCATATATTTTATATGGGTCTGTTTATTCATTTTTCCAGAATTTGGACTTAATCAATTCATTTCTAAAAGGGAGCCCTAAGAGAATTATCTTGGATCAAATAAAAAGTGTTATATACAATTGGTCATATAATCGTGGTTACATAGATATTTTTTATACTAGGGTTTTAGCCATGGGTATAAGAGGATTAACCGAGCTAACTCAGTTTTTTGATAGACATATAATTGATGGAATTACAAATGGAGTTGGTCTTACAAGTTCCCTTATAGGTGAAGGTATCAGATATATGGGGGGGGGACGAATCTCGTCTTATTTATTTTTATATTTTTTTTATGTATCAATATTTTTATTATTTTTTTTGTTCATTGGTATAAACCCAATAATTATACAGGTCTCCATGGGATAATTTTTTTGTCGTGTACAAAGACATTTTTCGTTCTATCATTTCCGAAAAAGTCGATAAACTAGGTGGATATGTAAAAGATATTTTTTTTTTCCCATTACTTGGACATGTATAAAAAAAATATTGTGACATTTCATTTCGTACAGCATTTTCAAACCGATCATTTTTTATATATCGCAATGGACAATTCCATCGTTTATAATCGAAAAGAAAAGTCACAAGAGGTTTTTCAAACCAGAAATAAGTCTTTTCATTTTTCTCTTCTTTAAGTCTTCCCAATTCCCAATTATCTTGATACCTATCAAGATAAGAATCTTCGTAAACTGGGCTATCTTTATAGCATGTCTCTTTAAAGTGAAAGTGGAATTCCCCCTTTGTTTTTTCCTTTCCATTCACTCGGATCTCTTCCGTTTCATCTATTTTTTCCGGATCTTCCTGTTCTTCCGAACAAAGGGAAGGGTCTTCTTCGGCGGATCCCTCTTGTTCCTGTTTAGTCTCCTTCGTTTCGGAAGTTGTTTCTACATCGCTTTCTTCCTCACTTTCTCCCCTTTCTTCCATTTCTGAGGTTTCTTTCAGTTTCTTAGTGACAATAGGCGACGGCATTCTGCCTAAATAGTAGACACAGGTGATAAATAAGAGAATACTAAAGATTCGAGCCATAGAATTTCTCAATTCTGACACAAGGTACTTATTGGATCGAATAGAATGATTTTGCCGTATCCAGAATAATACCAATCCAACCCATTTCATGAATAAAATGTGACCAATTAACCAACCAACAAAACTACTTGTTACAAATAACATCTTGTTGTTGCATCGAAACATATAAATGTTGACTAATCTGGCTAACGTTGAACTTGGTAAAATGAAATGGTTGAATAATTGAAAAATTAGATTATTCAGGAATACACATTGAATGCTGAGATTACGCATTGAATTTCTGGTAGTAGATCCATAATAAAAAAAGTTTTTGTG